TCAAAATAACTGGGAATATTATGTGATTAGTTAGTATTCACAAAATATTAGTTGGTATTCAAACTATTCGATTCAAGTAGACAAAGAGATGGTTGAATCAAAATAATTTTGTTTAAAGTTCTATTTTTTCAGAGGGAAATATGGATGTGCTATCATGTTCCATCAACACACTAAAAGGGTTATACGATATATCTGGTGTGGAAGTAGGCCAACATTTCTATTGGCAAATAGGGGGTTTCCAAGTCCATGGCCAAGTACTTATTACTTCTTGGGTTGTAATTGCTATCTTATTAGGTTCAGCTACTATAGCTGTTCGGAACCCACAAACTATTCCAACCGGTGGTCAGAATTTCTTCGAATATGTTCTTGAATTCATTCGAGATGTGAGTAAAACCCAAATTGGAGAAGAATACGGCCCTTGGGTTCCTTTTATTGGAACTATGTTTCTATTTATTTTTGTTTCTAATTGGTCAGGAGCTCTTTTACCTTGGAAAATAATAGAATTACCTCATGGAGAGTTAGCCGCACCGACGAATGATATAAATACTACTGTTGCTTTGGCTTTACTCACGTCAGTAGCCTATTTCTATGCAGGTCTTAGCAAAAGGGGATTAAGTTATTTCGGAAAATATATTCAACCAACCCCAATCCTTTTACCCATTAACATCTTAGAAGATTTCACAAAACCCTTATCGCTTAGTTTTCGACTTTTTGGGAATATCTTAGCGGATGAATTAGTAGTTGTTGTTCTTGTTTCTTTAGTACCTTCAGTGGTTCCTATCCCTGTCATGTTCCTTGGATTATTTACAAGTGGTATTCAAGCTCTTATTTTTGCAACTTTAGCCGCAGCTTATATAGGTGAATCCATGGAAGGCCATCATTGAACTACTCTTTTTTTTAGCTTAACGTAAAGCAATGGGTGGGTCAAGATGATTTACTTAAGAAAGAGAAATATATCAAATAAAAAAAATAAAAATTTCGATATTAGAGAGTTGTAAAAAAAAAAAGGAAAGAGATCTAAAAGATCTTTTTCCTAAAATTATCCTTTCGCCCACTTAATATCCTATCTTTCCTCAACGAATATTCACTTTCAATTATATTGATCAGCAAATCTTCTTAATTCAAATTCTAATTTTGAATAAGATATATGTTTACGATGTGTGATTAACTAAAAAACAGGAAAAACGATTCAACTTTACATTTTATTCACCAATTGACCAAAAGAAACTATTTTAAAATAATAAATTGCATGAACTTAGATCAATCAACTAACAACTAATAATATTTCTATGCAATAACCTCCCCTCCCTAATTTATTTTTTCTCATTTAGATTTTATTGGGTTGGAATAATGATAAAGAAAACGGAAGGGAGAAAATAATTTCTAAAAAACGGGATTCCTAAAAAAAGGAAATGGATTTATTATCGAATCCGATTGAATCTAATGGTTTCCATTATGGAAGAAAGACATGTATATGTGATATTAGATATTGACTAGTTATATTATATATGAACTAAAAATCTATTTCATTTGCCTACTACTGTGTGTGGGTTCCAATAGAAGTCCTTTCATATCGTTGTGGCTGAGAATTGGCTGAATAACCAGATGAAATCAAGAAAAGATGGAAGAATTGAAATAACAATTCGGAACCAAGAAATGGAAAGACGAAAGTTCTATGGATTCACAAAAACTATGTGGATAGAAATAAAAAAAGAGATATCGAAATAGTTCTGATGATTGAATAATATTATTATTGAAATTCGAAGTTTTTAGCTACTTCTACTGAATGAATCCTATCGATGAAATAATTAAGTCCTAATAAATTGGTTGATTGTATCATTAACCATTTCTTTTTGTTGGTACGAGGAACTTATCATGAATCCACTGATTTCTGCTGCTTCCGTTATTGCTGCTGGATTGGCCGTAGGGCTTGCTTCTATTGGACCTGGAGTTGGTCAAGGGACTGCTGCGGGTCAAGCTGTAGAGGGTATCGCGCGACAACCCGAAGCTGAGGGAAAAATACGAGGTACTCTATTGCTTAGTCTAGCTTTTATGGAAGCTTTAACGATTTATGGATTGGTTGTAGCATTAGCACTTTTATTTGCGAATCCTTTTGTTTAATTCTTTAATCTTACAAACAGGAAAAATACCTATTTTCTTGCCTTGGACTTGTCGTTTGCTTTTTCAAATTAGATCAAGATTTCACTCCTACAATTCCTTATTCGTTGAGAAAATCACTTACGGGAAGGGCTGATTTGCGGATGAGGAATTAGCATACCGACTCACTTTCATCCTTCCCGTTCGTAGTCCAAGTAAAAACTCTTTTTATGAGGTGTTGCAATAATTAAGGGGTAGTTCATACTTTATAACTCGAATATTTTTTGACTCGATTTCAAAAAAAAAAAAGAATAAATAAAAAAGAGGGACAAAGTAATAGAAAAATAACTCTGATCGATTTTTTAGTCTATCTAGAAGAGGAGATTATATGAAAAATGTAACC